AAGCTATATCTACCATTACTGAAGGATCATTATCATTTTACGAATGGTGGCACGAGGATTTACAGTCCTCTGCAAAAAAGCTATGCCGACCATTACCGAAGTATCATCTTGCTTTTACCAATGGTGACACAAGGATTTACAGTCCCCTGCAATAAAGCTATGCCGACCATTACCAAAGGATCATTATCATATGACATAGGGATTTAAAGTCCCCTGCTGTTAAGCTATGTCAGCCATTACTATTACTGAAGGATCATTATAATGTGACACGGGGATTTACAGTCCCCTGCTGTTAAGCTATGTCGAGCATTACCGAAGTATCATCTTGCTTTTACCAATGGTGACACAAGGATTTCGAGTCCTTTGCAAAAAAGCTATGTCTACCATTACCGAAGTATCATCTACTGAAGTATCAGTATCATTTTAATATATGACTTAGGTCTATGTCAATGAAAAGAACCTCAAAAGTAGTAAATTCAAAAAGTTTTGGATCGGGAATTTCTTGGATCTTCTAAATAAAAAAAGACGTTCTAAGTTTTAAAATGAAAAATGATATAGATTCTAAATAACTCAAATATATAATAACGAAAAAAAGGTAAGGTGTCAACCTTTTTCGGGGAGTAGAGCTGGGGATAGAGGGACTTGAACCCTCACGATTTTAAAAGTCAACGGATTTTCATCTTACTATAAATTTCATTGTTGTCAGTATTGACATGTAAAATGGGACTCTATCTTTATTCTCGTCCGATTAATAAGTTCCATCAAGGATCTATCAGACTATGAAGTGAATCATTTGATCAATAAATATTATTTCTTAAACTTCGAATTGATTCACAACATTTCGATTTTGTTTATAAAAAAAAAAGAAATCGAGATTCAGGTCGTCATTTTTGAGATCATTTTGTGTTACCTAAATTTATACAATATAGGTTTTTATCCTTCATCCCTTTTGATTTGAAGTTTCGATCGAAGGATTCCTTTATCAACACAAGGTAGTGAACTCCATTTGTTAGAACAGCTTCCATTGAGTCTCTGCACCTATCCCTTTTTTCTCGCTTTGTAAACTCCGGTTTGTTCGCGTAAACCAGGATTTGGCTCAGGATTGCCCATTGTTAATTCCAGGGTTTCTCTGAATTTGAAAGTTATCACTTAGTAGGTTTCCATACCAAGGCTCAATCCAATTAAGTCCGTAGCGTCTACCGATTCCGCCATATCCCCTTTTTTAGCATCTCATTATTATGTCTTTCCATTTTTTTCTTCTGCCGAAACCTTGGGATTCATTATATTATAGATATTTATTTTATGTCTTTGTTATCTTCTTTGATTTTTTTGAGCCCCACCCATATTGATTTAGTCTAATCAACAAAGATTCTATCATTTTTGTATTTGCAATTCAATATGGTTATATATTACATAACATATATATGTTCTTCCTTTTCTCATCGTTGTCTTAAATTTTAAGAAATAGTCGAACGGTCGATTCCTTTTTTTTACTTTCATGAAAAGAAATTGATTATTATTGAAACTTAGAATTCTACAATGTGCAATGGAAAAAAATTAGAAGTCTACTTCGTAAATTTGAAATTCTAATAATTCTATACTATTCTATACTATATAGATAGAAAATAGATAGAAATAAAATAGATAGAAATAAAAAAAAAGATTTCTGATCTAATTAAGATTTTATTATTTAGAAACTAATGAAATCAAAATTCGAAAGTCAATATACTGCTATATTCTATTAATTAAGCTTATGTTTTATTTATTTAATGATAGTCACTATTTATTTGAGCCCGCTTAGCTCAGAGGTTAGAGCATCGCATTTGTAATGCGATGGTCATCGGTTCGATTCCGATAGCCGGCTTTTCCATATTTTTTCGTTTTTTTACATGATTTTTAATGTACTTTCAAAATCAAAGAAGATTGAAAAGACTTCTTTGACCTTTTTCCCAGCGTTACCACTCCATTTATATTATGTCATCTAAACTTCCATATAGGAATATATAGTGGGTAAAAGAGTTCGATCTTTGCAAAATAAATCAAGAAAAAAAGGAAAATTTTTGTGATTTATTTGATTTATATATATTGTATATACAATAAAAAAAATCTGTATATTGAGAGAATATATCTTCTTACTCTTTGTATTACAATAGTTTATTGGAGTGTATTTCACGTCATTTATCATTATCATTTAGTTCAGTTTTAAGTTTATTTAGTTTTGTACAATTTCAATAAAAAAAGGAGTCTTTATGTCACGTTACCGAGGGCCTCGTTTTAAAAAAATACGCCGTCTGGGGGCTTTACCGGGACTAACTAGTAAAAGGCCTAAGGCAGGAAGCGATCTTAGAAACCAATCACGCTCCGTAAAAAAATCTCAATATCGTATTCGTTTAGAAGAAAAACAAAAATTGCGTTTTCATTATGGTCTTACAGAACGCCAATTACTTAAATATGTGCGTATCGCCGGAAAAGCCAAGGGGTCAACAGGTCAAGTTTTACTACAATTACTTGAAATGCGTTTGGATAACATCCTTTTTCGATTGGGTATGGCTTTGACTATTCCTCAAGCGCGCCAATTAGTTAACCACGGACATATTTTAGTTAATGGTCGTATAGTTGATATACCAAGTTATCGCTGCAAACCCCGAGATATTATTACAGTGAAGGATGAACAAAACTCTAGAACTTTGGTTCAAAATCTTCTTGATTCATCTGCCCCTGAGGAATTGCCAAACCATCTGACTCTTCACACATTCCAATATGAAGGGTTAGTCAATCAAATAATAGATAGGAAATGCGTCGGTTTGAAAATAAATGAATTGCTTGTCGTAGAATATTACTCTCGACAGACTTAATAAACCTAACTTAAGTAAAAAAATGACTAAAAACAAGAGTTCGGACAACTCCCCTTTGCCATTAAAAATAAAAAGGCACAAGGTAAGGGATTTTGTCGAGGAATCTTTTTCCTATTCATGTATCATCGATTTGGGAGGGAGATTTGGATCCCTTGTTTGCTCTTCCCAGCATTTTCCATATGAAAGAAATTAGGAATAGAGAATCTATTTCAAAATCAAAACAAGGTAGATTTTATATCTATTCTTTTTTATTGGATTTGATACATGGTGGTCAATCACGTAAGATTGGTGAATTAGTTGAAAGTACGGAAAGAGAGGGATTCGAACCCTCGGTAAACAAAAGTCTACATAACAGTTCCAATGTTACGCCTTCAACCACTCGGCCATCTCTCCGACATCAGGATTATGTCTGAGTATCTGGATGAATAGCGAGTTATTCATCATTTTTTAGATTATGGTTAATAGATACCTTTTTTGACCGGAAAAATTGGAAGTAGATAGAAGGTTTTTTTTTTATGAGTCCGCTTTTATGTTAGTTCGTACTATACAATTCCTTTGTTTGTGAGAAAATTTTCTCACAAAAGAAAAGGTAAAGGAAATAAAAAGAGTTAGAGAATGGATTACTACCTATGCCAAGATCGCGTATAAATGGAAATTTTATTGATAAAACCTTTACAATTGTAGCCGATATCTTATTACGAGTCATTCCGACAACTTCCGGAGAAAAAGAGGCATTTACTTATTACAGAGATGGTGCGATTTGATTATCATTATTATTTTTTTTCTCGCCGATTTGGATTGGAATAGAAAGAAAAACGAGTATTGAAAAAAAATCTACGCTTTTGAAGGTGAAGTTTATAATATAAAAAAACAATCCCTTCTGTCATGTATCCACGATTAATGCAGCCTTAGATGCTTTAATTGTGAATTATAGTATTGAGCAAAAGGTTTTTACCTATGGTTCCCGTATTACAGATCCATCCTACTACACTAATACAATATACAAATAGGAGGCATAGGGGAAGAAGCACTACGCCGAGAAATCAACAACACGAAAACTTTCTTCAAAATGATTCCCTTTCTTCTTCTTCTTTGGGATTGGGACTAATTAAAATGGTTGGAACAATAAACATCCATCTCGTTCGTACTTTGGATACCCGTATAACCATTGAAGACTGTTGAAGTGACTAATTCCTGGAAATTTAGGGGCGTTGAGAACAAAGAAATTTTTAGAGTTTCCTTTTTTATTTTTATTTAGCATGAACCCACTTGGTAATAAGAAAAGATCTTTTGCAAGAAGGTTGGCTAGGGATTTCTTGTAAAAACATTAGCCCCGCTTAGTTCATAATGACATCACATTTTTACATATATTTTTTTCATTATGCACCAAAGGAGGAGCCGTATGAGATGAAAATCTCACATACGGTTCTGAAACGGAGAATTCGTTAAGGCGAATAACGACCGTAACGGATGTCGGCTCAATCTGAAGGAAATTATGCGGAAGCATTACAGAATTATTACGAAGCTATGCGACTAGAAATTGATCCCTATGATCGAAGTTATATACTCTATAATATAGGCCTTATCCACACAAGTAATGGGGAACATACCAAAGCTTTAGAATACTATTTTCGGGCATTAGAACGAAACCCCTTTTTACCACAAGCTTTTAATAATATGGCTGTGATCTGTCATTACGTGCGACTATCTCCACTATAGAAAAAAAGAACGAACAGCTAGTCAATGAAATACTAGAAACACAAAAAAAGGGCTTTCTACATAAGCATCGTCCAAAACGATTTTTTATCAGCTGTAGCAAACAAATAAACTTCATTGATCGAAATATGAAGTGAAGACTAGATATGCCTAAATACTTTCTTCTATGGATAAAAAAAAGATTTAATTGATAGAGGAAGCACCGTAAAGATCAATTGGAAAGGTTTTGGACCGATACAACAAGAGCTGTTTATTTATGTCATAATATGAGATAAATCTTAGGAATCTACTTATGTAATAGAGTAGATCCCCTAAGGTATTGAGCAGCGGTGTAGTATCAGATCCTAAAGACAGTAAGTCTTTTTCTTTTTTATGAAGTATGAAAAAGTCTTTTTCAAAGATTCTATATAAATTTTTATATGAAAGCGG